GATTTATATTGACCTTTTGCGATTGAAACCATACGGAAAAATAACATTGCCATAAATTAACAAAATAATATTTCCATTTATTCATCAGAAGCGGCGTATCCTTTGTTGCCAGAATGCATCTTCCGTGATATCTAACATAATGTATGAAAGGATCCTTGAGCAACCCTAGGATCGCCGGAAAATTATTAACAAAGACTTTTAAAAAATGTTGTATTTTTCCATAGAATAATATTCGCTCAAAAAGGACTTCATAAGATGTTAATCGTAAATGCGAAGACCGCTTGCGTAGAAAAAAAAATATGGATTCGTATTCACATATATGAGAATTATATAAGAACAAGAAAAATCTTGGATTCAAAATTGCTTTTTTTTTTATAGAAAAATTCTTCCAATTGCAATACTCGTATAGACAGAACCGAAAAAAATGCAAAGAAGAAGCATCTTTTACCCGGTAACGTAGGGTTTGAACCAAGATTTCTAGATGGATGGGGTAAGGTATTTGTAAATCTAACACATAATTAAAATGTGATAATTTGTCTTCTAAAAAGGGAAATATTGAATGAATTGATTGTAAATTATCAGATTTTTTTAATTGTTTTCCTTCGAAAGAGGATCCTAATCTCAGGGAAAATGGAATTTCTACAATCACTGCAAATAAAACAGATATCATTTGATAATAGAAAAGACTAGTATGCCCCAAAAAGTGATTTTGGTTCAAGTCCTTAGTGGGAATAATCAAACGATTCTGTTCATACATTCGCAAAATTAAGCGTTTCACAATTAGTGAACTATATTTTTTGTCATAATCTGCATTTTCAAAGAAAATAGAGCGATTTCTATTTAATCTATTTAAACCATGATCATAAGCAAGTACATAAATATACTCCCGAAAAAAAAGTGGATATAGAAAACTCTGTTGCCGAGCCCCATCGAACTCTAAATATCCTTGAAATTTCTCCATTTAGATTGAAATTCGATTTGAACTGAAGGTAAAATATTTATTTTCTTGAGTTCTGAAATGACACATAGTGCGATACAGTCAAAATAAGGTATTAGACTACGAAAGCAATAGATACCTCATAAACAGGGAAACTGCTAACCGGATTCTCTATCTTTAATAGGTTTCTGTTCGTTATATTCTACAATAACAAAACAAGATGATTAGAAATCCTTTATTTTTTTAACCTAATCGCTCTTTTGATTTTGGAAATATATCTATTTTTTATCAATATACTGCTTCTTTTACACATCCATCTCCAACCTAATCCAAACGGACTAGGGAAAAAAATAATTAGGACTCATGAAAAAATTGATAATAACACGCAAGAAAAAAATTCCTTCCCATACCCGTATTAGGCACTAATCTATTTTTAACATTAAATTAGATCGGGTAATTTTTCAAATTACGAATGGAAGCTCGTTTCTTTTTTTTCCTGGAATCAGGAAAACGGGTTTTTTTATCCATCCATTTATATTTATTCACTTGACCCAAATTGGAATTCCTTTTTTTTTCGACATCGAAAACAAGGTTGTACCGACGAGAAAAGAAAAAAAAGTTATCGGAATTCTCTCTTGATACGACATGCTATTTTTTCCATTCATTCCTTTTAGGATCAGTCGTGGTCTTACAAACTCTACCGCGGATCTGGACGAATTCTTTTCTTCATACAAATGTGTAAAAGATGCTAGTCGCACTTAAAAGCCGAGTACTCTACCGTTGAGTTAGCAACCCCCAAAAACAAAAAAAAAGAAAGTACTGCAAATATGTAGATACAACCAGAATAAAGAAAAAAATGAAAAATCCAGTAATGTGTGCGTCAGGGATACATAGACCTATTTATCTATGAGAGAATTATATTTGGTCCATACACTGTTGTCAATATGATTGTGAATTTTTCATAATTTTTCATATAGTTAAAAGAATAGAAAATAAAAAAGCTTAACCCCTTGGTTTGGTAGTTCATACAATGAATGACAACTAAGCCAGTTAGGGTAATCTCAAATCTTTTTATACTTTTATAAATTCATTTTTATTTATTCAGAATTAATAGATTATTTTATATATATAATTTTATATACAGTAAAATAGACCCCAAATTATTTTCATAAATTTGTTTATGATTATAAAACATAGTAGTTGTTAGCAGGGTATTTTGTAGTATTCGTACCTTAGGAGGAATACTAATTACTAATAATAAATCGAAATTCTAATAAACGAAAATACATATGATGGGAGCGAAAGAGGAGGAAAGAAAAGAGTAGATAAAATTTGATACCAAGCTATATACGAGTCTTTCACATCCTCTTTTTTATATTTCATTAATTCAATTTCGTTTTATTAAGACTTAATTCCGTAAAAATCCCTGCCTTCTTTGAAATATCATGAACTGTTCTTGTTGGTTGAGCGCCTTTTTTAAGAAAATTGAGAATAGCAGGAAGATTTAAATAAGTTTGATTAGTTATCGGATCATAAAAACCCACCTTGCGAAGATCTCTTCCTTCTCTTCGGGATCGAACATCAATTGCAACGATTCGATAAACGGCTCATTGGGATAGATGTATATGAATAATACCCCCCCTAGAAACGTATAAGAGGTTTTGGCCTCGTACGGCTCGAGAAAAAAAATTCAATGAGTAGAAGTTAACTCTCTGTATAAAATTCAAATATTAAATAGATTAATCAAAACATTAAATCAACTAGCCAGTATTGAAACCCTAAATATTTTTTCCATAAAAAACATTCGTAACATTCGTACTCTCGTAACTCAAGTTAAATAACTCTCAAATATCTCAACAGAGAATCCTTAAGTACTTTTTTTATTGAGTAGTCTCTAACCCTTTTTTTTGTTTGTCTCATTTTTTAGAATCAATTGTGATTCTTCATTTTGATCTAGTTGTTCAAACAATTGAAAACTGGATTTCCTTGTTTTAGGATTCTTTATCCTTACTTTAAATCTTTGGGTTTAGACATGACTTCGGTGATCTTGAATCGTTTTATTAAAAAAGGGCAGCAACAAGCCCCTTATTTTGTTTATGATTTTTTCTTTCTATCAAAGAATCATACAAACGCTTGATTCACGCATGATAGACTTTTGATTCAAAGAATTTTACAATTTTAAGAAAATTTCCATTGTAAAATTGCTTGAAAGGACTTTTTTTTCAATATAAAAATAAAAAGACTTACGAAGTTGTTCCAACTTATTGATTCGCACTAACCCTAGATCCTTACTCCTGCGAAAGGAATAAAAACTTTCTATTCTCCTAGAGCTCCATCCTGTAACTCTTTTTTATATTCCAAAAAAGTGTAGGACTATAGTAAAATAGAACACAAAATGTCGAGCCAAGAGCACCTATATTCCTATATAAAAAGTGGCGGATCAAAAAATCCACAGCAGATAATGTCCTTCAATTCAAGTCGCACGTTGCTTTCTACCACATCGTTTTAAACGAAGTTTTACCATAACATTCCTCTAGTTTGTGTAATTGATTCAATTATGGAATCATGAATAGTCATAGTTCAGTCAGTATATCGCAATCTATACTTTTTCTTTCTCTATGAATGGAATAGTGAATTTACGCGTAAAAGGTTCAGTCAGAATTCAAACAAATCCCATATTAGATTGTATATATGTAAAATAGAAATTTGAATAGAAATCTATATTTCTATATATATATTTTTTTTATTAAAACTCTTAGAATCTATGGTTCTACCTTACTTAACCGCATCACACACAAATTAAAAAAGCAAATAGATTTTTTTGAATTCGGTTGAAATGATGAAAAATAAGTTTATTCTTCTTTTCATTTCAATATTTTATTTTTAAAAAATTGGATTTTTTAAACAGAAAGAGAAAGATGGTGTACAAAGGCAATAGAAGATTGATTCCGCAATGACTGTACTCTGGGACGGAAGGATTCGAACCTCCGAATAGCGGGACCAAAACCCGTTGCCTTACCGCTTGGCTACGCCCCATTTCAATTTTTATTCAAGACTACTAAAAGAGTAATATTTCTATTGGTTGTTCGTCAATTCAATTTAAGCCCAAATTAAATATAGATTAGATTAGTGCTAGAGTTTTGACACGTGTAGATAGCAAAGTAAACTTATTTTATTGATCATTAGATAGAATTCAATTAAGATATTGTATGAAAATATTATTTCTTTAATTCTCATAAGAGAATGAAAGGATTTTTGATTGAGTAAGTTCAATAAAGTCTTTTTAGACTATCTTTCTTTATTTTTTCCTTATATAAATATAAAAAATATATTAATAACTCAATCAAAATTAAATTATCCACAAGAACACCAATTTTTGTTATGCTTAATATATTTAATTTGGTCTGTATTTGTTTTAATTCTGCCCTTTTTTCAAGCACTTTTTTAGTCGCCAAATTGCCGGAGGCCTACGCCTTTTTGAATCCAATCGTGGATGTTATGCCCGTAATACCTCTTTTCTTTCTTCTCTTAGCCTTTGTTTGGCAAGCCGCTGTAAGTTTTCGATGAAATTATTAATACTGTCTTAAAAAAATTCACGATTTTTATTCTTCCAACAACTCAAAAGATTAAAAAAAATATTGACGTATGAAGGAACTCTCAATCCAAATATTGAATTTTTTTGGTAGACATATTAAATCTGGATCATTCTATTTCCTAAATTTTATCCTCTTTTCCCTAAATGAAAGAACCTAATTAGATTCGAGTTCACCAAAAAAAATATCTAGATGTTGGTATGCAAATCTGTTTGAATATGAACGACTATTTACAAATGACGTTCTGAAACCTTTTTTTTATTTATTTTTTTCTAGAAAAAAATAAATCACTTGATTTATTGGTATCAAAATTAGATATTTGGTATAAAAATAGAGAATCTATTCTCTTTTTTTTTTTTAGTAAGATCTTGGAGATTGTGTAATGCTTACTCTCAAACTTTTTGTATACACTGTAGTTATATTCTTTGTTTCTCTCTTCATATTTGGATTTCTATCTAATGATCCAGGACGTAATCCGGGACGTGAAGAATAAAAAAGAAAGGTTTTTTATTGCTTTATTTAATTAGTGGAAATGCTCGAATTTTCTTAGGATTTTATCTATTATACATCATCAAAAGGAGAAAGGGAAAGAGAGGGATTCGAACCCTCGGTACGATTAACTCGTACAATGGATTAGCAATCCAACGCTTTAGTCCACTCAGCCATCTCTCCTAATCGAAAAGGGATACTTACTTAGGTTCCATTAGACAAAAAAAAGGCTTGAAAAAGAACCTTCTCCACTTTATTCTTAAAAACCTTTCTTTTTTTTTTTTTAGATTATTCTATATATTATATATATTTTTTCATTTTCTATATTTTATTATATATATAGAATTTCTTTTTTATTATATAAATATATTTATCATATATTTATATATACTATATATATTACTATTCTATAACTTTTTTTATAGAACTTTCTCAGTAATTCTATTTACATAAAAAATTTAGATAAAGATTAGATAAAGAAAAGGCGCGAACTCGAAAGATAAATAAATAAAACCACAATAATAGAAATAGAGAATCCTTTTTTTATTTTGTCTCGTCAAAACACAAGTAAAAGATCTTTTTTATTTTAATAGCCTGGCCTGGTCAGTCCCCAGCCGGGCCTTTTTTTGTTAAAGTTAAAAAGACTCATCCGATGGATTTTTAGACAAAAAAGATCTTAAATAAAAAAAACTGGAATCGACTCCGCGTTTACTAATTTTATTAAGTCAACGCTAGAATTTTCGAATTTTTTTCAGATTTTTTTATTACACCCCCGATTTTTTGTTCGACAAAAGGTCTATTTATATGCAATAATTGCATTGTAGCGGGTATAGTTTAGTGGTAAAAGTGTGATTCGTTCCTTTAATCCCTTTAATAGTTAAAGGGTCTCTCGGTTTGATTCATCTTCCGATCAAAAACTTTATTTCTTAAAAGGATTTAGTCCTTTCCCTTTCAATGAAAGATTCAAGGAAGATTATAGATTCTCGTAATTTGTATCCCAAGACTCTAATCAATTGTAAATTTGGATTATGAAATTACGAAACATAATTTTTGAATTGGATAACTATTTACAATTCAATAAGTATAACAAGAGGATCCATGGATAAAGCTAGAAAAGTTTCTTTCTAATCGTAACTAAATCTTCAATTTTATTCATTGTTTGGTATAGAAAAAATTGAAGCAAAATAGCTATTAAACGAGAACTTTAGTTTACTAAAGACATCGACATATTATATTGTTTTAGCTCGGTAGAAACAAAATACTTTTCCTAAGGATTCCGTTAAATAGAAATAAAGAACGAAGTAACTAGAAAGATTGGTCGAGTTCTCCTGATCTATCTTCTAGAAGGATCATCTAGAAAGCAAAATTTTCTGTGAAAGCACCCAGACGGAAAAAAAAGCTAACATAGATGTTATGGGTCGATTTTTGATTTCGTTCCCGTCTTATTTTATTTGGGAATTTCTCCATCCATCATAAAGGAGCCGAATGAAATCAAAGTTTCATGTTCGGTTTTGAATTAGAGACGTTAAAAATATAAAAATGATCAATCGACGTCGACTAAAACCCTTAGCCTTCCAAGCTAACGATGCGGGTTCGATTCCCGCTACCCGCTCTAAATTAAAAATTGCCTCTTTTTAATAGTTTTAATAGAGACCTTTTTCTCTATTAGAATTGTCTAATAGCAATTGTGTATTGAATTCACTTCAATACACAATTGCTAAAAAGGTTTCGCCCATTCTTTTTTTTACAAAAGGAAAGTCAAAAAAAGCGAAAAGCGTCCATTGTCTAATGGATAGGACATAGGTCTTCTAAACCTTTGGTATAGGTTCAAATCCTATTGGACGCAATATCAATATAGATATCAATATATTGATATTTATCTATTATTTCCATTTGTATTATATTATATATATAGATTCTATTTCGAAAAAAAGATAAGAAAGAAATAGAATAAGAAATAATTTCTGAATGCTTGAAGATTTAATATTAAACAGATATTAGTTATATACTTCTTTATATTATATATATACTTAACTTATAGACTTCTATTTATATTATCGAATTTCTGAAAAATTTCATTCAAATTAAAGAATAAAATTGACTAAAGAATCAAAAAAAAGAATGATCCGTTTCGTTTCTTTTTTTATACTTTCTCCTGAAGTAGAAAACGTTCCAGTTGCTCTTGAATACCTTCTTTCAACAAGCTTTCTGCTTCAGGGGTTAATGTCTTGGTAGAGGATATGATTTCTTGGAACTGAGGTTTATTCGTTTTTAAGTAAGTGCGTAATTGAACGAGAAATTTTCTTACTTGTCCAATTTCTAATCCATCCAGATAACCATTTGTTCCGGTATAAATGGTCATTATCTGTTCTTCCACTGTGAGAGGGGCTGATTGGGATTGTTTCAGTAACTCACGCAATCGTTGACCTCTTGCCAATTGATTCTGAGTAGCTTTATCGAGATCAGAAGAAAATTGGGCAA